AGATAAAGAAAGCTTTCTTGTAGTTCCGCTTCTTGCTCTAAAAATCAAGAAAGACTTGTCGGAAATCGCCTTGGTCCAACCAAGAAAGGCATGGGAGTTTTGGGCATTAATGAACACTCAGTCAGCTTTTTCTTTGCCAAATCGGGCGTTTTGTTCTTATATGATATTCTTTATTTCGCCAAATCGGGTTGTAAGGGCGGGAAGGGACGAACGGAGTCAGCATAGATAGGTACATATTCAGTTCCAATCCTGGCACGGAACTCCGAGGGAAAGGCCAATTAAACCAAAGAAATTGGTCTTCTTTTCCTTAAATAGAATAGCTGCAATCCTGACTCTAGCTAACCTGGTCTTTCAAGCTAGTGCACTTGGATCACATTTCGAGGGTGAAATCAAAGGGAAATAGACAAACAGCCTGGTAACACGTACTTGGATTACATTTCTTAATAGCTATAGCTTTCCCTCATCATTACCTTTAGAAAGGTAGGATCCGTGGGTGAAGGTGAAGGTAATATGGAATATTCTCGACCGATAGGGAGAGGAGCAGATGCCACTGATAAATAAGGATAGGGCTACGCTAAACCTGGAATTCCTCACCTAGCCAATCCAATTTTGCTGTTTCCGGGCTGCTCCCCTTAAGTTAAGGGAAATCCGATTGAGGACAAAAAGACGGGGGGTGACAGAACTTGATCAATTTATCGGCCCCACTCCTTAGGCAAATGGATGGTATAGCCGGGAAAACAAAACTTGATCGACTTCCCTAGCCGGGCTCATAGTTAGCATCCCACATATTCGATTAATAGCCAAATACTTAAAACATAGGACTTGGTCTTATCCGTTCGGGCATTTCCCACCTAATTTGTAGAGTGAGACCAGCGAATAAGGGAAAAAGGGGATCAACTCTCCCTTGGCTCTTTCAAATTCCATACATAGGAAGAGAGCTTCCCGAAACCATTGCTCAGCAAGCATCCCTATGTCTCGCACTCAAGCTAAGGGCTGGAGGGTGTTAGGTATTCTTTATTCATTGCACGAGAGCACTCACTCTGAAGGGTTTCTCACTGAAAAAAGTGGAGATCAATACCGGTTGGATCGACCACCCATGGAGCAATTGCCCTACAGACTACTGACAATTCCGACCAAGATCTCTTGACTGATGACCGCCCATCTGATGAGCGAACGCGGGAAGCACTGCGAAAAGCGGATAGATCAAACTACTTGAGAAGCAGTCACAATAAAGATACAGGTGCTTTAGCTCCCGGAAGAGCTATCCTGCCATATCGAAACGGAATCGAAGGGGCATAGCGGTAGCCCTTATATATATATATAAGGTACGTGCCTGTCCTATCATGAACTCAAAGCGCAGGTGATTACAATCAACAATTCTCCCTCATACCAGAACGAAAGGATCTCAAAGCGTACCCTTATTAGATAGGGGCCTGTCCGTCAGTTCAGTCTCCATAAACGAAGAAAAGAACAGGAGTCTACTCAATAAACAAAGGGGAAGAGCGTCCTATTCCGCACCTTTCGAGCCGTAAGAACATAGGAAGGTGGTCCATTTAAGCGAGAGGGGTGGGGGTGGGTGCCCTATCTATACTTAATTAAGCCAAAAAAAAAACAGAAGTAGATAAGTCACATCCCTCGGAATAAAAGCTGGATTACCCGTTCTATCATTAGCATTAGGGGTTGGTCTTGTTGAGAATTTCTATTTGAATGAGAGGCAAAGTATCTAAAGCAGCCCATCTCTCGATCTCTGCATTTGAGTATTTAATAGATTTATCCGTTCCCTTTTCAGCTACCGAGACTAGAGGAGAAGAGTCGAACCCCTACCTATAGGCTGCTCGAAGCCCTACTATACTATATTATATAAAAGAGACTCGCCCACTTGCGTCTACTAAGGTAGCGAGAAGAAATCCATTCCGAACGAATAATACGTGTTCACTCCCCAAAACTAAGGGGCCTTGGAGAATAAAGGCTGGAACTGCTAGCGCGGAAAAGCAGAAAAGAAAGCCCAAAAAGTACAACCCTAATCATAAAGAACCGAAGGACCTGCTCGAAAGAACCAAAAGGGCAATAGTCGAGATATGCCCCCTCTCGTTCAAGAGTATACCTGTAGCTCTGTTATTACATCTCCTATAAGAGTAGTTAAATGGGTAATTATAAGTAGGTTAATCATATCGAACGGACAAGACAAGAAGTCGAGTATAGTATACGTCCATCAGTCGGAGCTAGCTTAGCTCTCAGTTCATATCTCCTGAGTGAGAAGCCAAAACCACTCGAAAGGCGTATTCAGTAAAGATATGAGATCTGTCTGTTTTTAGTGAGGATTGGGACGATCAGGTCGGTTGAGGGCAGTAGCACACCAATAGAATAGGTGCCATTCTTGTACTCTTTGGGGAAAGGGCAGGAGCGCTCTTTCCCTTGCACCAGTACTTTAATTAAGGGTAGGGCGGAACCGGTTCAAATATCCAAGCTTTCTTTCCTCCGAATAGCCAACAGCCGTTTCCTCCAAATATCCAAGCTTTCTTTCCTTAATGGCTACCCGCTTGAGAGTGCTTGGACTGAAAAGGGAAACAAGGCATTTTTCACTCGTTTACGGGACCAGTTTCAAAGGGTTGCACTCTTGAAGGAATCGACATTAGTGGATGGCGTATTCTTCTATCTATATTTAGAACTACTGGATCAACTACTCCCCTTTGAAACCAGTGGAGTGGAACCCGTTCAAACTCATCCGTACTTTTATTTTACTCTTATGTCCATCCCATCTAAAACCAACCAGGGGCTAGCTGCTGCTTTACAGCTAAGATAACGCCGTCTCTTCTTTTCCACATCCTCCTTCTTTCCGGATACTTATCTAATGCTACGGAACCAGCTTTCCCAATCAAGAAATAGATTCATTCCTCCTAAGCATATGTAGGAAGAGAGAACTTCACGTCTAACCTTCCCTCCCTCCTATAAGGAAGTGAATGAAAGTAGGTCAAATCTCTTCTATTCAGAAGCGGATCAATCAAATAGTAATCAACGGAGAGAATAAGCAATTGATAAGCAATTGAAAGGATTCTCATCTTGTCTTCTTCAAGGAGAAACAGAAAATCAATAAGTAAGTTGCTCACTTCCGGATAGAAAATAGAACGGGGTAGCTAGCAACTTCAGTAGGTTTACTCAATAGATCACTATTTAGGAAAGTCGAAAGTACGGTTTTCAAGAGATTAGGAAATTGTCGAAGAACAAGCTGGGAAGCCTTATCACACTAAAAGCACTCTACCAGAGCTACCTTCTCCTTCTCAGACGAGGAAAGCTCAATACCTAGCGGCTGGAGCTTAAGTATGAGGCGTCTGATACAACTACCGGGATAACTAGCTGCCTAGATAGAAGGGAAAGCGACCCCCCCTCAAGAGCTACAAGCGCACAAAAGGTTAACCCCAGGTTGCCTGGAACAAACGAGTTCCCTCAGGGAAGATAAAGGCCTCACCTCACTCTATTTAGGTTAGGCCTGACCGAAGGTTTAATCATTTAGCTCAGAGGGGAGGGACCTAGTCTCTTACACAATTAGTTATGGACTAAGATTAAGATAGGGAGCAGCTCTTACCTTTAGGCAGGGGAAGCAAACTCGCTTAGAGAGCTAGAAGTCCCATTAAGGGTTCCCTCTCTTATTGAGACCGGATGCCCACCCACAACCTAGATACCTCCTAGCTCTAGCTATGAGAAGCGGAATTACTCTATTTATGCATGGCGGAAGGAGGAGCTAACTGCTTTTAGCTCATAGTAGAGCTCATATTCAAGAGGGAAGAACTTAGCCCAGTCGGAAGGAATTCACGACTGCGGAGCTCAGCTTAGCTCAAAACCATTTTCATTGCCTCGATACCTAGATACAAGGGAAAGGAACCGGAACCAGAAAGATACCTCGGGGGACTTCCCGGGGGGACTGCCCCAAAGACAGGAAAGGAAAGCACTTGGACCAGTCCTGACTTTAGGGCAATATGCAATATTATATAAACTTCCCTCGTGAGTAATAAGCTAAAGCTTACCTCCTTCCTGCCTACAGTGAGCTACGCTGCAAAGAACCCCGTTCTATTTTCACTTGATCCTTGAAATTGGATATTCCATATCCAATCCTTGATCTCTTTCTCCTTTACAGGAGGAAGGCCAATATGGAATATTGATTGGGCGGGCCAGAAGAAAGAAATGTTGACTGACGGGACGAGACGAAATAGATCCTCAAGCTTTGTTCACAACCGTCGAGAATATTCCATATTACCTGAGCCTGCTCTGATACCAAGGTACTTATTTAAAGTTAGATTTTTCCATAACCTTAAGCGAGCTACTATCTTGACTTTTTTCTCTATCTTTGTATTCTCAGTTTCTCCATCACTCTATTTCTTAACCCGGAGACTGAGCTTATAGTGCCAAATGGACTCCTTCCTAGATCTTCCTTTATGAGCCTCCCTATTGAGCCTATGCCTTTCCGGCTCTTGCTCACAGGCCTACCATTGGCAACAGATACCACTAAACCTAAACAAACAAACCTTAATTCACTCCTCCACTGAGAGGGGTGATATGAAAGAAATATCACTATGGAAGGCGCTAACAAACCGAATGAAACGACATTGATTACAGGAAGATATAAAATATCTGGTACAGGCGCAATAACTACTTCACGGGCTTCTTCCCTGATTGGCTTTCAAGTGGATTCAGCCTTCCCACTAAACCGGAGATATCTCATTTTTCCGGAATCCCGCATCAAGATTGAATCAAGAGGACCTTCCCGTGCCCGTGCTTGCTAATCGTTGGGTTCTACCCCCACTAGAAAGATCCGAGTCAGCAACCGCAGATCAGAGGAGCAAAGAGAATCAAAAACCAAAGATAATCAACAACCATGGTTTACTTTGACTTTCTTGGTGCACCGCCGTATCGCTACGCCCCTTGCCCTTATCTAAAGCCCCGTTGAATGAACTAATCCGTACCGTACTCGCTTTGACTGGCTTTTCTAATCTACGGTTTCTAGCCTAACTGGATAGCCCACTTCTTAACTAGGGATTCTAAAGAAAAAGAAAGATAGTCGACCCGTAGAAGAGATCCTTTTTCACTAAAAGAAAAGTAGCCCGCCTTCCTATGAGATGAGATATTGAGCAAACCTGCCTTAGAGGAGGTTGGAAAGGGTTTCCGATACTTATTCCGCCTAATCCCTTTGTAAGAGGTGAGACTGAGTCTCTCGGTCTTGACCTGACTAGAAGCCCCCAGTGCTCGCTTTTCTAATTCATATCAGCAGAGTCAACAAGACAAGCATAAATAGAAATTTCTTCTTCTGCGCTGAAACGAATCCCGCCCTTGCAAAGAGAAGAGTAAGCGCTTTAGCTTACTCTTCTTCTCGTCGAGCCGAGTTTCGCTTCCTTCACCCACGGACCTATTGAAAGTTCTAAAATCAGTTGACTAGCTAGAACTCGTTCTGTTCTATTATCAATTTCTCCGGATGAATGAAAGTTCACTACTGAAGTTGCAAACTACCCTTCCTTATTCACTCCGTACTGAGCTTCTGAAAGAATTCCTTTTCCTTTGAGCATTTCATCTCCCTTCCTTTCTATCCCTATTCCTTTCCGAAACCATAGTGGATAGCCTATCTGGCGAGGGTTCTAGCCCTTTGTTTAAGATTGGTAGAAGTCCCTTTAGCACCTTGCCTTCTTCTTCCCACTCAATGAAACACAAGAACACATCCGAGTCAGCAAGCGGGTCTTTCTCCGAGACCCCTGCTTGATTCCGGTTTACTACTGGTTTGCTTGGAATGCACCCACCCTTACTGCATTGCTAGCCTTGGAGAGCTCTCAAGCGGGAAGGATGAACGAAGAAATCTCAGAGTTAGTATCCTTCTCGAGAATCTTTCGGGGTTCGTACTTGGACTGGTGGACTAATTGGGCTTTGCTCACGATACACCCTTCTATGAGAAATGGAGTGGACCGTTGCTTTGAGAAGAGGTTCATATCTATGCTGCCATTCCTCTCTTTCTCCTCTAGCTGCGTATGAATCAATCTAATTATCTTTGTGCAACAATATCGAATCGGTTAGAAACTCCTGCTTGAACATGAGCTACTGGCTATCCCCGTTTCTTCTGAACCGGCTAACTAGAGTACAGGATTGGTGGTTCGCTACGTACCTCCTTCACTGCCTGAACCTGCTAACTACTTGACTGAGACTTCCCTCAGGGAGTGGGGCTGAATAAGTCTCATAACCCGATCCCCCATTTCTCCTTTACCGAGAGTACAATGAATGACCCATCTATCGTGCTATCGTGATAAAATCCCTTTCTTGTTCTTGGCGCACTCAATCGAGCCTCCATTCCATTCCTTTCTGCGCTGCGCTTAGATCGCTGCCTTAAAATCTCTATTTGGTGGTTAGTACCGATTAGAAGTAAAGGAAGGCTCCGTTGTGCCTATGTAGCTTCGCTTCCTCAAGTGAGCGACTGACTATGGAAGTGGATCCCTGTGGGTTCGCTGCTATCATACCTATCTATGTGAACTACGGGCTCAGTCTGAAATCGATTTCTACAGGCACACTTCTCCTACTTCGTTGCCCCGCTCCTACAGCGCGCAACTATTGGATTTGAACTACTGAACTGGCTAACTACAGATATCGCAGACTTGGACAAAACAAAACTCTTTCTATGGGCACTATCCTAGCTTACAAGGGGATTTCCTCCTTCTTGAATACCCCGAAGAGTTCTCAAGGAGCATTCTTCGCTTATCCAGTTGGGGTTATAGGATCACTTTTTCTTTTCATTCAGCGGGAAACACTTTTTGATACTATGCTTTCATTCCTTATGGTTGAAGCGTTAAATTAAGATCTTATTGACTCCCTTATTAACCAATAGGAATAGGAGAATAATTAGATTAACAAATAGGAGATGCAGGCATTGAATGAATACCCTTTTTCCTCTTAATACACCTTTAGGAACAAAAGAGAAAAAAAGGGTTAATATAAAGCATTGAAGATATCCCTTATTTTCTCTTCATATACTAGAAAGAGAATCAAGAGAAAGAAAAGGTTACTTTCAATAACTCAGGGTTACTATCAAACAAAGATTTAAGCCCAAAGGATAACCAAAGATAATCATTGCCAATATTAACTGAACAACGACCGACTACAAGGAGGGGAGTTGGGAACTACTCCTCGCCAATTAGGTTACTCCAAAGACTACTAAAAACCAAAGGTTACAAAAGAGTCACTCTTGGGCTATGCTAACAAAAAGGTGAAATCGAGACTATTTCAAATCTTAGGAAAACCGAGGGATCCTCAAGAGTCAGAATTGCACATATTAATAGCACTCAACGCGGGCCACTCACAACCAAAAAGATGGAATAATACGGGAAGATCCCAACTCAGAAAGAGAGGAATCGCAGCAAAAGAACAACCTGCAGACGTGGCCGAGCACTCGCTGGGATCCTCGATCCCGCGTACCGACACCTAGGGGGATCCTCATTCAACTAAAATAGACCAATCAAAGAAAGCAAGAAAATGGTATCTTTTCACACACAGGTACCCCCGAATCCTGCTGTTCTTCCAGGGAAGGGACTCCGTCTTTGATACAGCACTTGCCCGAGAGATCTTTGCTTTTCGTTGAGCTCTTTTCCTTTCCGTTGCGTTGAGCTAGGCTAGAATCCTAATAACCTCTTTACTTGAAATCCTTCCTCTTCCCGAGCGGATCCCTATTGGTGGACTCAGCTTGGCCATTCCCTTGTGGGTAAAAAGGAGTGGATTTCTCATGGTCTGAACTCTCAATCTGATTTGGAACTCAGGAACAAGCCGTAAGGGCTTTCTAGAGCGTTAGACTGCGTCTTCAGGTACGTATATTGGTGATTCCTCATCTGATTTGATTTCCTAAACGTGAGATTTTTCGGGCTAATCCTTATCCTTAAAGATTCTCTGGGAAAGGACTCCGTAACATCTATCTCAAAAGAAGGAAGGACATTCTATTATGCCTTCCCCCCATTCCCGGCCGTAGCACGGGCAAATCTATCTTCAACGGGTGCCCCGACTGCTTAGTCTTTCCTAGGAGCGATTCCTACCATTATCCCACGTCCCTTGTCTTTACCGCTCTAGCAACTGTCCTTGTACACTTTTCATGCATTTTTAAGGGCTCTTTCTAAAAGAAGAAGAAAGCTCCAACCTCTGTGCACCCAGAGAGAATAAGCAACTCGCTAGAAGGAATAGATATAGGCTCTTGACGTAAGGAATAGAAGGAAGGTTCTTTGCGAGAGTAGTTCATCTCGGGGGAAGAGGGAAGTAGTGGCTTCTACTCCTATACGAGCGCACATTAATCTAATTGAAATCTGGTAAGAGAAAGACTTGACTTGATCACGCTGCCCAGTATACTAGTATAGAATGGTTCGTTCCAGTGCCAGTGATAGATTGGTTTAGAAAGATCGTATCGAGATCGCTTTTTCTCAATCTAGTAATAGGGGTCAAAAGAGATGGATTCCTTTCGGGGCTTGGGCTAGCTTGGATCTTTTCCTCTGACTTTGATTGCTTGATTGTGCTAAAGGCTTTGCCATGTCATTCCCTTTGATTGCTAGTAAGAAGGTAAGTAGCTTCCTTGTGGATAGCTGCACTTCCTTCGCTTCCGGCTTACGGGCTTCCCTTCGACGATGTAGTTTTCTTCGCACCCTCTTTGCTTGGGGAAAGCCTCTCAGTTCTCCCAGCTAAGAGTAGACGACGAGAACGGCACTTGTGCCCAGAAGTCATTAAAAGACCGTTCGCCAACTACTCTACTATTGATTGATCACTCGTTAACCCCAAACCCAAAAAGGAAAGATTCAGGAAAGCCGATTGGCGGCATCAGACTATTCAGTGACAGCTTCTTATGAAGGATGAAGCGAAACGATAAAAGCCTATTTATTGATAGGTCAGGCCTTCAGAAAGACTTGTGCCATCTTAATCTTCTAGTTTTCACTCTTCTAGTTTGCCGCGGACTCTGCTCTTAGAGTAGATTCCTACTCTCGAACAGAAAGCAGGTAAGCCCTTAAAAGAAAAGCTTTGAAGCGGAGACTATTGGTAGTGAGAGAAATGATCATCTCCATCTCAGATTGAATCAGCCGAAAGGCAAGTGACATCCCCGCTTTTTAAAGGAAAAACTCTTCTCTGGGAAAAAGAAAGATTCTTTTACCGAATTGCTTTGAAAGTTGCTAACTCGGATGTTGTCTCCTAGTTGCTCCCTATTCTCGAACTGGAAAATTATGCTTCTTCTCTTCTTACTCTAACTATCCTCTCTAGTCTTCTCTTCCTATTCATTCTCTTTCTGTTGCCTAGGCATTCTAGGCTAAGCTTATGTATTACTATTCTCTCTGATCTCTGGGCTTATGGTATGGATAAGGAGACATCCGATTCGGTTACACAATTCAATTGAGCAATAGCATCCGATTTAGTGGTGGCAGACCCTTTTTCACCAGACGCTTAGGGAAGACGCTCCGGAGACATCAGATGAGTCAGTAAAGAATCCTCAGGCCTAGAATGCCCAGTTCGAGTTATGGCCAGCTACGGGTCTTCTCTTCTAAAGAGTACTCTCCCGTAACGGAGCTTATTTGCTAACTTTCCACAGCCAATGTATATTCATTGAATTCAGCTACAACAGATGAAGTGGTAAGCCCGCTTATCTATTTATCTTATTATCTTAAGCGATAGCAGGCTTTTCGGCTCGGTGAAAGAGGTTGTCTCGTCCATCTACTGAGTCAGTGACATAAGTGGTATCCTCTGCAGCAGCCAATTCATTAATCACTAAAGAAGACTCGGTTCCCCGGGGAAAGGAGATGAAGCAACATCAGTTGTATCAGCTACAGAATCTGATTCAGGTGAGGCCTATCTTCGACTTTCTTCTTGCTGGAAAGTGCCATTTCCGCTAAAGTAAGGGTAAGGAATCTTATAACGTTAAGGTGCACCAATTCCGCAGTAGCAGGTACGTATCGATGTGCAAATGATGGGTAATTTTTTTATAAGATCGAAGCAGGGACATCTCTTGGGTAAAGACTATGAGCCTAGTTAGGTCCCTTGTTACTAATCCGAATCTGCGGAAGAGGAGTAGGCACCCGAAGATGCTAAAGGAGCTAGCCACTATCATTGTATATAGAAGAGGAAAAAGTCTTTGGCCGCATGAAGAGCGGAGCTGAACTTTTGTGACTAGCTGAAAGTAATCATCGATAACGCCTTGCATCCTCGACCTATTCTTGAATGTCAGTCAGTAGTAGGGTATCTCATTCTGGTTCTGAACGCTGGTCAAGTTGCTGTATATTCCTCTTAGTATTACCGATGAGCAGCCCCTCCCCCGGTTCACTACCAGGTGTTCCATTTTCTTTCATGGATAGCTTCTGCTGGAGCACTTGCCTAAGTGGATAATCTTTCCTTTTCCTATCTTTTTGCTTCTTGTTGCTATCTTTCGATTGTATGGTTTCCTTATCGCTGTTGTCGAGCTCCACCCTGATGGTAGGCCTACGAACAGCTTTAGTTTGTGGCCTTCTAGTCTTACATCCACTGCTAGGTGTCTCAGGTCGATGTTGCTGTTAGAAAATGCTGACCTTAGGAGGGCTTAACCCCTCTTTCTCCCCTGAAAGGTACGATTTGCATTTCACTTTTTCTTGTTCCTATTGAAATTGAATTCTCGGTGCTGTATCAAATACATATTAAATCAATCTAAGCTAAGCATCATATTGCAAACAAATAATATAATAATATAATAGATGCGCTTCCTTTTTAATGAAAAAGCAAAGGACGACTTCCTGGCGAGACCCTTTCCCGCCAATACTCGAAGGGTGCTTTCTCCTTCGAGAAAAGAAAAGAAAGGCTGGTAACGTTGATTCTTATTAAGAATCGAAATCAGTTAATGACCTGGGGAGGATTCTTACCGACGGCTCGGTTGAGTAGCAAGCCTACCGAGAGAGCACCGAACCAGCTCTGAATAGGAAATTCCTATTCTCTGTAATGCTTTCATGCATTAATGCCTGCTTATCTGCTACGGAGTACTTGCATAAGCAGAAGAAATGAAACCGAATCGACTGAAAATAGTCCGTTTTATTTCTACGATGAAAATGACATGTCCGCTCGCCTGCACAACGCAAGGAATAACGATCTTACCGCCTAAAATAAGGCATTCGATAGCTTACTGCCTCTCTTTCGCTCTTCGATCGGAGTGGGTCCCATCGCTTTAATGGCCATTGAACCCGAGTACATCAGGTAGAACCACCGCTCAGTTAGTAGAATTTATACCCTCGCTCAGTTCACTAGGTATAGAAAGGCAGTGCGGTCTCATAATGTTTAGATCGAACCCATGAGCACAAAAAGTGACGAAGCATATCTGTACTGAGAAAAGAGGTCTGTCTCTCTAATTCAATATGAATAGCTTAACCGAACCGTCCAGTCATAGTTGAAGATCCAATCAGAATTGGAGTCTCACCTGGCTCTAGTTATGATTCCAATTTCTTTTTCAGAGAGGAGATCCGTTTTGTAGGGTTTGGCACTGGCAGGTGTGAAGGAGGATTGACCGCTCATTAAAATGCTAGTAGAATGTCGTCAGCCCACTCAACTAAGCAATAGGATCGGGCTCATAAGAATAAGTTTCCTTATGAGTAGCCCGTGTAAGCTTTAAGATTAAGAAAGCGGGTTTAGTAAGGTTTGCTTCCACCTTGGAAGAGATCAGTCAAGCCCTTTCAGCGAATTCACATCATTCTAGTGAAATCCGATTTCAATCTTTTATCTTTCTTTACAAATCCTTTTTTTTTTATCTTTAGTCTTGGATTTCGTTCCAGGGCAGGGCGTATTCGCCCCTACTTTCACAAAGGCTCTAATTCTATTATTGCTGGGCCTATCAGTATCAGAAGATTGATGGAATTGTGAAAAGCCTACTTCCCATGGTTCACTTTCATTCATTTATCACCCATTCCAGAGAGCCAACCCTTTCATGAAACGAAGCGAGGCGAAAGCCAAGTCACAGGTTGGTAGTCTCAATCACGAATAAGCTCAAGCCTACTACACCAGTCTAATTTCAAGGTAGAGAAGAGTTGTAAAACAGAGATCACTTCCTCTTCTACATGAGAACCATATTCATCGGAATCAACATAACAAGATAACAAGGTTTACCTCACTTCCATGGCTTAGGATTCCATTCGTGGCTTTCGAATTCTGAGTGCACTCAGAATTCTCGACCTAGGCCCCACCAAGCTAAGGAGAACGTGAGTTCGGTACAGAGTTCGTCCGTACCGTGAGGAAGGGACTAAGCCCGCGTAAACATAAACACCTATTGAGCTCCCTCTAACGGGAAAATGTCCTTCCAGGAGTTGAAGTGAAGAAGGAGCCCATGCGTCAGTCAGTCGTTGTTCCATATTCAGATTGAGAGGTAGATGTTCCTGATCGAGACCTCTGGGCGGATTGATTTCTCTTCTGGTGACCCTTCCCGGTAAGGTAGAATTGTGATTTCTTTTCCGCTATCCCGTTGACGAATATATAGATCAAACAACGTTTTTCCGACATCACTCACTTTAAGAAAGATGGGATAGCATTTGACGATGTGGAACAAGCAGAATTGCTTGCCAGAGTTCCACCCCTGTGGTTTGCAAAAGCTAAACAATGCTTCTGATGACCCTGATAGTACAGTCTCCCTATCTGAGACATATTGCTTATTATACTCATCAATCAGATCCTGAGTTACATCTTTGAGAAATTCATTCCCGTGAGTGCTCTAATGCCTTCTTGTACGAAGCTAGATTCTCCTTATGAGCACTAATTGAAGATTCTAAGCAAGGTCAGGCAAACCCTCTTCTCAGGTACAGTCGCCCACATGAAATTCATGGTTTTCTTTAGGCCTCTAGATACATTTGATGAACTGAATCCCCTAGCCGATTCCGACGGATCTCTTTCTGTTTCCGTAGCAAAAGTCGAACCTACCTCATCTGGGGATAGAAACCATTCATTACATCTGCTTCGGGATAACTTTTTATCAAAAGGCTTCCTATTCGAAGTTTTACCTATTGACTCAAGGTTACCTCAGACTCAAGATTCATAGGAACTGGGAACCTTTCCGTAGTGGGGATGTAGGCTTCCGTTGTTTTTCATCACTAGTTATTATTTAGTAACAGGCTGTTCACCGGCGGGTCAGTAGGCCTTGACGAAAGAGAAAGAAAGGCGAACACTAGACTATCAAGTTATCAGCAGTTCCGGCCTGCTTTTTCACTAAGCCACCACCAGAATCCTCTCGCCTTGCCTGACCACTAACAGCTGGGAACAGATCTGCCTTTCCTGCCTTAGCAACAACAAGAGTGGAACTAAAATATCAAACTGGTACTAGTCCTTATCTCGGCTAGCAACCCCTCTTAAGTAAGTTCTTAGCAAGACTAAAGAGCTAATTGGAACAGAACTGATAGGAGAGGAAAGAAAAAGCGTAAGCACCTTACCTGCTTGAACTCCGGAACAGGAACAGCAATCTGTGTTCTCAAATAGACATCAACTAGTTTCTTTCAAACCGGGCTAAGCTTGTAACATGTTGGCTAGTAGAGGCTAGAAGTCCACTTGCTTCACAGACCTACTCCACGCCTCCCCATAGTTTCAGAGCCGGCCTTGGCCTGCTTTAGACCTTAGGTTTGGAGTTCCATATGCCACTGTATCCTATGATGGATGCCGTATACTCACTCCCTGGTCTGTTGGAGAAAAGAGCCTCCCCCGTGGGGAGTGTCAAGCAAAGAGAGTCCTCCGCCTTACGAGATTGACCAAGATATTTTGGAAGTATCCCTTGGATAAAAACCTATTTATGCAAAACCCGCGTTTGCGTGGTCTCGAGACCTGCTTCTTCATCAGATTCGACCTCATACTTAGTATGCCCAACCCCTAAAGAGGCCGGAGCCCGGTGAAGAATAGATTTAGAGTGACCATAATAGCGGTGCAACTTTTTTCTTTTGCTCGGATATAGATCGAATCTTTGCGTGACCTACCGGCCTCGTACTCTCCCGCCTACCCAAAACTAGCCCTGGGCGTAGAGTCAATAACTATTCTTCCAGGGTGTGCTACTGTTGAGTGAGTCCGACCTTCCCTCGAGAGCTAGAGATTTTTACCATGTCTTGCTTGCTTGCGGCCTACTGAAGAGAGTTTGTTAGAGTGATAAATTAACCTATCGAAATTAGGTATTAATGATTGAAAGCAGCTTGCCAAAGGGTCCCGATCAAAAGTGAGTGAAAAGTAAGTCCTGTTTTTGAGCAAATCTGATTCGTTCTGGGTCTACTACTTGTGTTTTGGGTAACTACTCTTTTCCTTCGTGCGGTGCCACTTTCCGGCATATATCAATTATAGGGACTCGTTTCGTGTAGAAGCAAGCGAAGAGATTTGTCGTAGAATGAAGATCCTGCTTGACTCTAAGGACGAGGCAACTCTATCTAAATGGGTTTTAACGACTCCGATTTTGATGATCGTATACGATTGACCAGGCCTCTTCTCTATAGAAGAAGACTTAGAAAGTAAGTTCTCTTTTCTTTCGCTCTTTGGGAGGCTATCTGGGTTACCGGTCCCTGGTCACTATTTAAAGTAAAGATCTAGTATCAGACGTTTATTAAGATTCTTTTCGATTCATTTTACGTTAAAAAAAAAACGTCTACCCAGGAACTCTGAATCAGACGATTCTATGAATACGATTCTATTATGGTGAAAAAGAGTATGATATGTATGATAAAAGAAAGACCTTATCTCATCTTCCTAGCGCGGACAATAGGCTACTTTGCCAGTCCCCTCCCATCAATCTCTCAGGTTTGATTCGTTTTTATTTTGAAATCTGTACAAGAACCTCTGGGCATAAGACTCCTTCTTTTGCTAACGAAATCTTTGCTTTGTCTTCCCCTTCCCAGACTCTAAAGATAAAGTAGAGTAAACCCTCAGACTCTATCGAGTCAGTAACCTTCACCCCCCTTGCGGGGCAAGCAATCTAAAGGAACCTCACCTCTTCCTTTTACCCTTCTTCGCCTTCCTGCTTTGATCATCAATCAAACTTCCCGTATCGGAATGCTCTCTCTTTGAAGTGAGTCCTTTCTTTTCTTTGAAAAGGAGAAGTCCATCAAGATGGAAGAGCCACTACTCAGACTGAGCAGGAAGGGTATAGATTCCTCTGAACTAGAGTTCTGGGCCTATGATGACTATTATGAGCTCCAGGATTTCTATCCTATTAAGGCCTTCAATGAAAAAAGAATGAAAGACCGGCATCCTCCTTTTGCCGATTCCTATTCTTTATAGAATCGAATCTAAGAACACGCCGAAAAACCCTGATAGCTAGGACTCTGATAGGTTTCTATCTAGGTAGTTTGAATTGGAACTATGCTCCTTGAGCTTTAGGTTTAGGCTTATGATTTTCAGCCTGTTGGAAAAAGCCGTTCGAAAAGAAGTGGATTTGTTCTGCGGGGGATGCCCACTTCAGTACTCAAGATAAGAGTCCAGTCCTGTGCACCTAAGAGTGAAGCCAACTCCTATCCTATACTAGTAGTTTAGCCTATGAAACTAAGTATTTCATACTACCTGAAGTGAGTACTGACTTGAACGGACTCCTACTGGCTTGAAATGGTGAGGACCCGAAAGACAAGACGGATTGAAACTAAGAAAGAGTCGTGCTGTGAGCAGAGGAGCTTGACTAGAGCATCTCATTGACCTCGAGAATACCTATGAAGAGTGAGAAAAGCACGACTGGATTCTAAATACAGAATAGATCGTGTTTGAAGATGCCCGCAGGACGAAGTCATTAGAAGGACGAGCAAGAAAGAAAGTACCTCCGTTCCATTACTACGGCTTGCCCGCGTGGAAAGCGAAGCTAACTTCCCCTGAGCTTATAATGATTCAGCACTCCCGACTGGACTAATTATAATTAGACTTATACTATTACTCTTAAAAGTCGTGAAAAAATGACTTTATTCGCTTATCCAGTTTGCGTTCTACTCCAGCTTTCCTGGCTAACTACTAAGCTTTCCAGGTTCGCTACTCTAGTTGAACTCGGGTTTCTCTACAAAGTCTTTCTTAATTGGCCCTTACTTGCCCTGCCCGTACTATTACTAGATTGAGCACCAGAACCGAACTAAGGCTCGTTCCATTAGAAATTTCTCCTAAAGCTTGAAAGCAATGCGGATTAGCACAGAAAGCCTGGCAGGAAGTCTTCTAGATCTTCTCTTAGAAAGCATATGCCCCATTTTACTGATCTTAGCTCGAACCGATTGGATGATCAGAGATGAGCCATTTGCCTGAGCAGATAAATGTCCAATCGTTGCTTATCTTATTCTTATCTAAAGGGGACAGCGCCCCTTTAGCACCCCTCCGAGACGTGGACTAGGGTGGATCTCTGCTCTTTCGGTTCACAATATCCTTATTCCCCAAAAGCCAGTTTAGGAAAAGGCAATCTCATCTCCGTTAGCCAGCTAAGCTAGCCCTTCACCTGCTCATTCAAAGCACTCTTCTAAACCAACTTCGCACTCTATTCCATCTCCCCTTCTCTCTCTATCCGGGGAAGGTCAACTAATCTCGATCCAATGTTCTCCTCTCCTAGCTCCATTTCCTGAAATGACGCGGAAGCATCTGACCCTGGTGAACCAAGCCTTCGAGGGCAAGCAAATGAACTTTCAGATCCCTGGGATCAAAGGGCAAACTATGAATCTTTCTCTCCTGGATCCAAAGCATTGCCATCTCCAGACCCACATTCTGGAATTTCCCGGCCTGGAACGGGATACAAACTCCCCGAAGCAGAACCTTCTATCCTTCGAACCGATTCAAGCTCCTTTGCTGATACGGAGCCGGACCGAAGCAATGAAGAAGGTGAACTCCCAACTAAGCTTGTCCCCAGGTATCGAATCCGAAGAATGCAGTAAGCTACCTTGCTCTCACCCCTCACTGGATATTGAAGCTTCGAAGGCATCGACCGCATCAACTAATCCATTTCCAGTGCTTGGTGGGCCTCTGCTCCGAGGCAATCTCTTCCATCAATAGCTGGCTGGGTATCTCATTGATTCACCATCCCTCGAGGCGAGGGGCAATAAGGAGCCGAAACCATGGGTCTAGAACTCAAAAATCTCCCCAGTGGAAGCTACAAAGCAACCTTCTGACTCTGCATCCCCAGCAGAGCCGAAGGATCAAATTCATTGATCCGATAACAGGAGAAGGGAATAAAACCTGTTTCCCGCGATCAACAACAAAGGAAGCCGCAGATACCTCTCCCTCTTCTCTTATTGTATTGTTCCAGCGAGTGAAGCATCTCATCTCTGGATCAGTAAACAGAGAAAGGATGTACTCACCATCGGATCCCCTGGCCCCGGTGGGCCTAATCATGGAATGAGATCCTTGGTATCTAGCAACGATAGAGAACCAGGAAGTCTCTCTCTATCTTTGTCTTTGTATCCATCCATGGCTACCAGAACCCACGGGAGAAGCCCAACGGCAGCTATGAACCTCTACCTGGATCCGGACCCATAGCAATGAGATAAGCAGCTAACTCAACATCTTCTGGGTATCCGATGCCATCTCTTGTTCCCCCAGTCCCTCTGACTACCCAGGATCTGACGCCAGGGCGACCCGAGCTCCTCATCTCAATATTCTCTTCCATCTCCAACTGAGCGGCTGGATCCGCTCGAGGGGAAGTACCTGCTGACGAGAAGATAGAAGGAAGTAATCGCCTCCATATCCAAGTCTATCAGGTGAATGCACTCAAAGCCCCATCTTAAAGTCAATTTGTTTTGTTTCTTCCGCGAATAGATATCCAGGTGGATCCCCCCTCTCCCAACTTTAGTTTGGATGAATGTATAAGTAGGTGTTACTCCTCGTTAAGCCATCCGGAGGAGTCGGACAAGGAGTCTCAATGAAAACAGAAAATACTGGTGATGAATAAGAAGAAAGGATCCGGGGAAATCAATAGAAGGCACCGCTATCGGAATCAAGCTGCTAAAAGGAGTTGACTCTCCCAGAGGCTCGACTTGAGTTGAGTCTAGTTATCGTCGTAGTAGTAGTATGAAAATAAGTTACCAAAGCGTCCTTCCCCAGGCTAGTCCCTGAAAATGTAAATGTCAACAGCAAAGTTCAGGCAAGGAGGCTGAATCAACACCAAGAAAAGCAGCAAGAGCTTCCTATATTAATATATATAGAATTCTATAGAATAATAATCAGAATACCACAACCTCGAGATTGGAACAAAAGGATACAAGTTCTGCAAGAATCCCTATCCACTTGAATCGTCCTGCAGTGACTGGTAGCTCCAGGGGAGAATCCAGGGAAAAAGATCAGCAGACTCGGGGGGAGGAGCCCGGCCGGATCAATAAATGCATTTCCACCTGCCCTTGTCATCCATTTCTCCCTCCGCATTCGGTTCCACCTGTCTTCCACTCAGAATTGAATGTATTCTCCCTGTTCTATTCACCCGAAAAAAAGCCGAGTAGGTTGTGCTTGAAAAAAAGAATCGAACCCAGCGCTACAGATATCTTCTTTTTTGCCACTCGAACATAAACATAACATTATGCAAAAAGTCTGATGGCTCAAGAGCTACAGTACCAATACGATGAATGGTAAGAGCAGTATTATCCCCAGTTTTTTTAAGACTTTTCGATTACCTTGATATGGAGCAGGGTCAGTGAAAGCATCGGGTCTGCCTGTCATATGATTGTTGGCCCCGTATCGCGCAAGAGTGCTCTACTAGTAACTCGTCCCATAGATGATCTCTCAAAGCATAATCTTTGGGCCGTACAACTCTGTGACAACCCATCCCCGCCGACAAAGCTACATCTAATGGTGAAAGAGAACGACCCTGCCATTTCCTCCTTGACATCAATAATCTTTTTATCCCACACAACATCACAATACCCCAGCACTGCCCTCTGCGTGCAAGGCATGCCGAATTCTATCCCTGCCACCCCAAAGATCTCTAGCAGTCCTCCTGTCAAAAGAATGACGCTTGCTTTCCTAAAGAATCACTATAGACGCTTTACATTTCTTAACTAAGCTCTTCAACACGAATTTCCTCTCCCGGTTACCCAGACCTCTCACATTCCACGATTAGATGTTTATTTAGATTCATTGGAAACTACGGGTTTTCCTCCCTCTGGACCTCTTAACCTCACTAACCCCCCCCCTGTTGGATATTTAGAGTCAGTTGGATCAGAACCAGCAACAGATCCTACTATTAGTTTATGGTCTCTGCCTTTCTTTACTATGTTCCTATCTATCTATGGATCTCGTGTACAAAAATAATCAAAATGGGCTGGTTTAAGGACGGAAGCTCCCGGTCTGAACCCCGTCGCTCGTCTTATGGAGGCGTGTGTGTGCCAGGGGAATGGGGGGCAGTGGGGAGATAAGCTCTTTTGAGCTACAGTTTATGCATATTCCTATATTGCGGATCTACTGTTGGAAGCTCCTGTTTTCGCTGTCTACTCTCTATATGGGCCTCCTATACCAGTTTTCAGGGATGACACCTAAGGCTGAGTCAGTTTGCAAAGGGGACCCTAGTTTAAGGAGAGGAACGCTCAATGCGCCCCATTCCCTTCCACAACCGGACTCGTTTATTTACCCTAGTTATCAAGCCTTCGCCAGTGGCGAATAATCTCGGCTTAAGCGCTCATAGGGCATTTGCCTTTGGTCCTAGCCGACGTTGGAACAGATCCTTAATGACTGGCGTAAAGGGCAACCTTCCCACGGTATCTCTTGATACGCTTACCCGACGTGCTTTTTTTCATCTTATTGCTCTTGCCGCGCTTATTCGCTTATTCTTCTGGTTAACGCGCCCCACTAATAACTGATTCGAGGCTAAGCACATATCCAGGCTGAGGGTCTCGATTAGTCTTATTTAGTTCCATGAGCGGTGTACGATAGGCTCCCGGATGTTGTTGCGCATGCAAGTGAAGGTCAGGGACCACCTTATTAATGCCGTGGAGCGGGGTGCAATTGATGTTCCTTGAACGCGTGAACTTTACCTTGATGGGTATGGTTATTGACTGGGTAATCCTGATGATTCTTCTTGACCAGGTGGTAGTTAAAGG